GTCCGGAATTAAAAACTTCGGATTCTGAGGAAAAAGAGGCAAAAGAAAAGGAAAAAACAAAGGAAGAGAAAAAGGAAGAGAATGAACGGATAGCAATAGCAGAAAATTGGGATACTATTATATTTGCTCAAGCAATAAGAGGTTCTATGTTAGTAACACAATCGATTCTTAGAAAATACATCGTATTGCCTTCATTGATAATAGCTAAAAATTTCGGCCGTATGTTATTATTTCAATTCCCCGAGTGGTACGAGGATTGGAAGGAGTGGAATAGAGAAATGCATGTTAAATGCACCTATAATGGTGTTCAATTATCAGAAACAGAATTTCCGAAAGACTGGCTAACAGACGGTATTCAAATAAAGATCCTATTTCCTTTCTGTCTGAAACCTTGGCACAGATCTAAGCTACGATTCGATCATAGAGATCGAATGAAAAAGAAAGGAAAAAAAGAAAATTTTGGTTTTTTAACAGTCTGGGGGATGGAAACTGAACTACCTTTTGGTTCTCCCCGAAAACGACCTTCCTTTTTTGACCCCATTTGGAAAGAACTCGAAAAAAAAATTAGAAAAGTGAAAAAGAAATGTTTTCTAGTTCTAAGAGCTTTAGGAGAAAGAAAAAAATGGTTTCTAAGGGTCTTAAAAGAAAAAACAAGATGGATTCTCAAAACAGTTCTATTTATAAAAAGAATAATAAAAGAGTTTGCAAAAGTAAATCCAATTTTCTTATTTGGATTGAGGAAAGTATATGAACCGAATGAAAATAGAAAAGATTCTATAATTAGTAATAAGATTAACCATGAATCGATCATTCGAATTAGATCTGTGGATTGGACAAATTATTCACTGACAGAAAAAAAAATGAAGGATCTGGCTGATAGGACAACCACAATCCGAAAGAAAATAGAAAGGATTACAAAAGACAAGAGAAAAATATTTCTAACTCCAAATAGAAAGATTAGTCCTAACGAGACAGGTTGTGATGATAAAAGATCGGAATCACAGAAACATATTTGGCAGATATCAAAAAGAGGAGGCGCCCGATTAATACGTAAATGGCACTATTTTATGAAATCTTTCATTGAAAGAATCTATATGGATATCTTTCTATGTAACATTAATATTCCCAGAATAAATGCACAACTTTTCCTTGAATTTGAATCAACAAAAAAAATTATCGACAAAGACATTTACAATGATGAAAGAAATAAAGAAGGAATTGATGAAACAAATCAAAATGCAATTCACTTTATTTCGACTATAAAAAAGTCTCTTTCTAATATTAGTAATAAGAAATCACAGATTTATTGTGACTTATCTTCCTTGTCCCAAGCATATGTATTTTACAATTTATCACAAATCCAAATTATTAATAAGTATTACTTGAGATCTGTACTTCAATATCGCGGAGCATATCTTTTTCTTAAGGATAGAATAAAGAACCATTTTGGGACACGAGGAATATTGGATGCCAAATCAAGGTCTAAGAAACTTCCGAATTCTGGAATGAATGAATGGAAAAATTGGTTAAGGAGTCATTATCAATACAATTTATCTCAGACTAGATGGTCTAAATTAGTACCGCAAAAATGGCGAAATAGAGTCAATCAACGTCGTATGATTCAAAATAAAGACTCAAAAAAAGATTCATATGAAAAAGAAAAAGACCAATTAATTCATTACGAGAAACAAAATAATTATGTAGTGAACTCATTACCGAGTCAAAAAGAAAAATTTAAAAAACACTACAGATATGATCTTTTATCACATAAATATATTCATTATGAAGACAGGAAGGACTCATATATTTATGGATCGCCATTCCAAGTAAATGGAGACCGAGAGATTCCATATAATTACAACATGCCTAAACCCGAATCATTTTATGTACCCGGGGGTATAGCTATTAATGATTATCTAGGGGAAGGGTCTATTATTGATACGGGGAAAAATCCGGATAGAAAATATTTGGAGTGGAGAATTCTCAATTTTTTTCTTAGAAAGAATATCGATATTGAGATTTGGACCGATATAGATACTGGAACCAACATTAATAAAAATACTAAGACTGGGACTAATGATTATCAAATAATTGATAAGAAAGATCTTTTTTATCTCACGATTCATCAAGAAATCAACCCATCCAATCAAAAAAAAACCTTTTTTTTTGATTGGATGGGAATGAATGAAGAAATGCTACATCGTCCCATATCGAATCTAGAACCCTGGTTCTTCTCAGAATTTGTGCTACTTTATGATGCATATAAGATTAAACCGTGGATCATACCAATCAAATTACTTATTTTCAATTTGAATGGAAATGAAAACGTTAGTGAAAATAAAAACATCAACAGAAATCAAAAAAAGGATCTTCGTCTATCATCTAATCAAAAAGAATATCTTGAATTAGAGAATCGAAATCAAGAAGAAAAAGAACAGCTGGGTCAAGGGAATCTTGGATCAGATCCACGAAACCGACAAAAAGATCTTGAAAAAGATTCCGCGGAATCAGACATTAAAAAACGTAGAAAGAAAAGACAATCCAAGAGCAATAAGGAAGCGGAACTAGATTTCTTCCTGAAAAGGTATTTGCTTTTTCAATTGAGATGGGATGATCCTTTGAATCAAAGAATGATCAATAATATCAAGGTATATTGTCTCCTGCTTAGGCTGATAAATCCAAGGGAAATTGCTATATCCTCTATTCAAAGAGGAGAAATGCGCCTGGATGTAATGCTGATTCAGAAGGATCTAACTCTTACAGAATTGATAAAAAGGGGAATATTGATTATCGAACCGGTTCGTCTGTCTATAAAATGGGATGGACAATGGATTATGTATCAAACCATAAGTATTTCATTGGTCCATAAGAATAAGTACCAAACTAATCGAATATGCCGAGAAAAAAAATATGTTGATGAAGATTATTTCGATAGATCCATTGCACAACATGGAAAGGTACTTGTGAATGGAGATGAAAATAATTATGCTTTGCTTGTTCCTGAAAATATTCCATCTCCTAGACGTCGTAGAGAATTGAGAATTCTAATTTGTTTGAATTCCGAGAATGAGAATGTTGTGAATAGAAATTCAGTATTTTTCAATCGAAACAGCGTAAGGAACTGTGTGCAATTTTTGGATGAGGACAAGCATTTTGATACAGATATAAATAAATTTATCCAATTAAAATTGTTTCTTTGGCCCAATTATCGATTAGAAGATTTAGCTTGTATGAATCGCTACTGGTTTGATACCAATAATGGCAGTCGTTTCAGTATGTCAAGGATACATATGTATCCACGAATCAGAATTAGTTGATGGTGGATTTCCTATATATCTATATCACGTGTCATATCCGGTATATAAAGGTATACAAATGTACACACACGTTGTATTACATTAGATTCTGATACATGATACTGATTCAATGATGTATCATATCAATTGGATCTAGGAATGAATCGGCAGAATTTTCTTAAGTCCCAATCATTCCCTTTTGTGGGTGTAGAAATGTACCATTTCCTTCTATCGAATCCAATTTAATTTTCAATTGGATTCGATAGAAAGTAGTCTATGAATAAATCCAGATTATTTTATTGTGTGTACCAGATCTAAATGACTGGCATTATTATTATTCCTGATCGGTAAAATCCATATCTGTGGAAAAGAAAGAAAAAAAAGAGAGAGAGAAGAATTCTTTTTATGGTAAAAAATTCATTCATCTCAGTTATTCCGCAAGAAGAAAAAGAAAAAAACAAAGGGTCTGTTGAATTTCAAGTATTCAGTTTCACCAATAAGATACGGAGACTTACTTCACATTTGGAATTGCACAGAAAAGACTATTTATCTCAGAGAGGTCTGCGGAAAATTCTGGGAAAACGTCAACGTATACTGGCTTATTTGTCAAAGAAAAATAGAGTACGTTATAAAGAATTAATTGGTCAGTTGGATATTCGGGAACCAAAAACTCGTTAATTTGAAAATTCGTTTGAATTATTTGCTTTATTAGATCTTGAATTTTGATGAACCTCGTTTCGTTTTCAGCAATTCATGAAATAATGAATCGGGGAAGAAAACATATGACTGTACCGGATATAAGAAAAGACTTCATGATAGTCAATATGGGTCCTCACCACCCATCAATGCATGGTGTTCTTCGACTCATCGTTACTCTAGATGGTGAAGATGTTATTGATTGTGAACCCGTATTGGGTTATTTACACAGAGGGATGGAAAAAATTGCGGAAAACCGAACAATTATACAGTATCTACCTTACGTAACACGTTGGGATTATTTAGCTACTATGTTCACAGAGGCAATAACGGTAAATGCACCAGAACAATTGGGAAATATTCAAGTACCTAAAAGAGCCAGCTATATCAGAGTCATTATGCTGGAGTTGAGTCGTATAGCTTCTCATTTGTTATGGCTTGGGCCTTTTATGGCGGATATCGGTGCACAGACTCCTTTCTTCTATATTTTCAGAGAGAGGGAATTACTATATGATCTATTCGAAGCTGCCACAGGTATGCGAATGATGCATAATTATTTCCGTATCGGGGGAGTAGCTGCTGATCTACCTCATGGCTGGATAGATAAATGTTTTGATTTCTGCGATTATTCTTTAACAGGAGTTGTTGAATATCAAAAGCTTATTACGCGGAATCCCATTTTTTTGGAACGAGTTGAAGGAGTGGGCATTATTGGTGGAGAGGAAGCAATAAATTGGGGTTTATCAGGACCAATGCTACGAGCTTCCGGAATGCAATGGGATCTTCGTAAAGTTGATCATTATGAGTGTTACGATGAATTCGATTGGGAAGTCCAATGGCAAAAAGAAGGAGACTCATTAGCTCGTTATTTAGTACGAATCAGTGAAATGGCGGAATCCATAAAAATTATTCAACAGGCTCTGGAAGGAATTCCGGGGGGGCCCTATGAGAATTTAGAAGTCCGTCGCTTTGATAAAGCAAAGGATTCCGAATGGAATGATTTTGAAT